TCGAACCAAGCCTCCGCAATTTCAGAATCCCCCTGTTGAATGGCCTGTTCTCCCCGGTCGGAATAGGTGGGTTAATTCCTTCCCTTAGAACCGTACTTGAGAGTTTCCTAGCTCATACGGCTCGGCAGTCAACTCTTTTTTTATTCCATTTGAATCTACCATATCTAACTGAAGAAGATTTCTCGTAGATCTATCCCATTTTTCGGGTTAATGAAAAGAAGTTAATAAAATGAGTTTCAAACTTAAATCTGAAGTTTGGATTAAAAATCCGGTTTATTTTAGTTTTATCTTTTCTCCCACCTTCAGAAAAATAAAACATAGACATTTTGCCTATCATTAGAATTTTCTGAAAGGTAACTATCTCAGTTTCATATCATATAGAAATTTATATAGAATTTTTGAAAAAGACTTTCGAAAGGAAAGACTTACTATCTTTGGGATCTGATCCTACACCGCTGCTCAATATCTTAGTGGATCGACTCTATTACATAAGTGGATTCCTAACATTTGTCTCACATCATGACATAAGTAAGCAGTTATTTTTGTATCGGCGCAAAACCTTACTAATTGATCTTTACGGTGCTTACTCTATCAATTAGATCCTTTACCCATAGAATAAAACAGCTAGGCATATCTATTTCTTCATATTTCAACTTCTATGAAGTTTCTTTCTTTTCTACAGCTGATAAAAATTGTTGTTTTAGACAATGCATATGTAGAAAGCCCTTTTTCTAGTATTTACTAGTGAATTTGATCTTTATTTACTTTTTATTTCTATAGTGGAGATAGTCGCACGTAATGACAGATCACGGCCATATTATTAAAAGCTTGTGGTAAGAATGGGTTTCGTTCGAGCGCTCGAAAATAATATTCCAAAGCTTTCGTGTGTTCTCCGTTACTTGTGTGGATAAGTCCTATGTTATAGAGTATATAACTTCGGTCATAGGGATCAATTTCTAGTCGCATAGCTTCATAATAATTCTGTAAAGCTTCCGCATAATTCCCTTCGGATTGAGCTGACATCCGTTACGGTCGTCATTCAATTCACAGAATCTCCGTTACAGAACCGTACATGAGATTTTCATCTCATACGGCTCCTCCCTTATGTGCATAATGATAAAATGATAAAGAAGATGAAAATCTTCTCATTATGTTATGAACTAAGTAGGGCTAGTGTTTTTACAAGAAATCTCTAGCCAACCTTCCTGCAAGAGATCTTTTCTTAACATCAAACGTATTGTTACTAGAGAGAAAAGATAACTCCAACAATTTCTTTGTTCTCAACGCTTCCCAATGTCCAGGAATTAGTCACTTCAACAGCCTTCGATGGTTATACGGGTATCCAAAATACAAACGAGATGGATGTTTGTTGTCCCAACCATTCTTTTAGTCCCAAGCTTGCTAAAGAAGGGGATAATCATTATTTATAATATAACAAAGTTTTCGTGTTGTTAATTTCTAGGTGTAGTGCTTCTTCCCCTCTGCTACCTATTGGTTAGGATTGACCCGTAATACCGAACCTATAGGTATAACCTTTCGCTCAATACTAGAATCGAGAATTGAAACATAGCATCTGAGGCTGCATTAATCGAGGATACACGACAGAAGGAATTGTTCTATTTCCAAACTTTACCTTCTACAAGCGTAGATTTTTTTTTTTTTTCCCGATCACGAATCATGTGTATTTCTCGTAAAACCGAGAGTCAAAAAAAAGTCAAATCGCACCATCTCTGTAATAAGTAAATGCCTCTTTTTCTCCTGAAGTTGTCGGAATTATTCGTAATAAGATATTGGCTACAATCGAAAAGGTTTTATCAATAAAATTTCCATTTATCCGCGATCTAGACATAGGTAGCAATCCATTCTATCATTGTTCTCATTACTTCTCGGGGGAAAATGATCCCACAAGGAAAAGAATTTTACAGTACGAAATAACATAAAAACAGATTCATTATCATTAAAAAATATGGCCCAATATTAAATATTCAAATTGTTCTTTTTTACATTACAGGAACAGGAATTGATTGATAAGAATTAAGAAATAAATATTGGGAACCGCATTGGATTCCATCTTACTGGAATAGTCTATCAACGAAAGAAACTATTCTTATTTGATTGAAGTTACAGCTTAGAAAAACCTAAGTTGATTGAATTATGATACAAAGAAGAAAAAGGATCGAATCGAGTAATCATTGTATGATGAAAATGGGCCCATTTTTTTTGTGTACTTAGCGGATATCACTAGACAATCAACTATAAAAAAATTGTTTATCAATTTGTATTTTTAATAGATAGATGGGATAAGGATTTTTGTTGATAACAGGCCTAAAAAGCAATTTGAGAATTCTTCTGGTATGGAATCGTAGTCTAAATAGAATCATGATCTAAAGATATCCATTAACCATAGTCTATAAAATATAGAACCCTAGCTCAGTCGATTCGTTAGAATTTCTAATTTATTGATTTAATGCGGTCGGTATAGTATAAATAGATTAAATAGATAATCAGAAAAAGAAGATAACATTGTTTTTGCAAACATGAATAGAATTTTTTTAACAGTTTTTATAAGAAAACATTTTTCTATTTTTATCGCTTTCTATTTAGAATTGATTGGTTGTACCTACCCAATAATCTAATTCTAATATGAATAATTAATTATTCACTCGATTTTCGGTTTTTAGGTCATAATCATTATGTAGGAGAGATGGCCGAGTGGTTGAAGGCGTAGCACTGGAACTGCTATGTAGGCTTTTGCTTACCGAGGGTTCGAATCCCTCTCTTTCCTTACCTTCACCTAATTTACCGATCTTACTAACCACAATAGATCAATAGATCTAGATCAAATAGCAATATATGACTATTCCAACAGTTAGACCTTTCTTTGATATGGATTCTCTATTCCTAATGGCTGTGGTACGGAAAATACTGTTAAAGAAACGAGTAGACAAGGAATGAAAATATCCCTCTCGGTCTATGACACCTAAATGGAAGAAAAATCCGGAGCAAACCCTTAATTTATCTTAACCTTAGGTTAATTTACTTCGCCGAAAGGGAGGAAAATAGGTTATATTAGTCTTTATTTTCTTTTTGTTAGGTTTAAGTCTGACGAGAATAATATTCTACAACCAGCAATTCATTTATTTTCAAACCGACCCATTTACTATCTATTATTTGATTGACTAATCCTTTATATTGGAATGGTTGAAGAGTCAAATGGTTTGGCAATTCCTCCTGAGGGGATGAATCGAGAGAATTTTGAATTAGAGCTCTAGATTTTTGTTCATCTCTCGCCGCAATAGTATCTCGGGGTTTGCAGCGATAACTTGGTATATCTACTATACGACCGTTGACTAAAATATGTCTATGGTTAACTAATTGGCGAGCTCCCGGAATAGTCGGGGCCATACCCAACCGAAAAAGGATGTTATCCAGACGCATTTCAAGTAATTGTAGTAAAACCTGACCTGTTGACCCCTTTGCCTTTCCGGCGAGACGAACGTATTTAAGTAATTGTCGTTCTGTAAGACCATAATGAAAACGCAATTTTTGTTTTTCTTCTAGGCGAATACGATATTGGGATTTTTTCCCGGAACGCGATTGGTTTCTAAGATCACTTCCAGCTCGGGGCCTTTTATTAGTTAGCCCTGGTAAAGCCCCCAGGCGACGTATTTTTTTGAAACGAGGACCTCGGTAACGCGACATAAAGACTCCTTATTTATAATTAATTATTAATTAATTCTTATTGATGAAATTTCATTCTACAGAATAAATCTAAACTAAAAATGAACTAAATTCTAAATAAAGCAAAATTTACTGAAGTATTATTCTATTATTAATATTAATTAAAGAATAATGAGATGAGTTGAATAAATATCCAGTTTCCGGTTTTCTATATATAGAAAAGGAAAAGGATTCTGTTCGTGAGATAGTTGGAAATTCCTATCCTATCCTATAATCAATGGCTTTTGCGAAAAGAAGAATACATTCTTTTTTTTCACTTTGATTTCAAAGATGCATTATCAATCATGTAAAAAAGAAAATAAATAGAGAAAAGCCGACTATCGGAATCGAACCGATGACCATCGCATTACAAATGCGATGCTCTAACCTCTGAGCTAAGCAGGCTCACATAACATAAATTCGACATGCAGAGGAATTCAATAAACTCTTAGAATCTTTGCTATTAACTATTTTCATTCTTGGCTATTCATATTCGCTATTTATAACATAATTCATATTAAATATGAAATTCATTATTATTATTTTAATAATAATAATGAAAATAATAATAACTGTTAAATATTATAGAACATAAGATTAATCTAGCGATATATAATTTCAATTTTTTTATTATTTTAATTTTTTTATTTTATATTTATTTTATAAATTATAAAATAATATAAATAAATTATCGACCGTTCAAGTATTTTCAATTTCATGGGTAAATGAGTGGAAGAGAGACAGATTTATAGGGTATGTATCCACCTATATTGAATTGCGGATACAGAAATGATAAAATCCTTTTTGATTGGACCGAATACGAGCCTCCTATAGAAGATGAAAGAAGATACACAAGAAATCACAAAGAGGAGAAAACACTTTTTCGAGACAGGCATCTATCTAATGAATTGAACGGTTCCGGTATAAATGAAAGAAAAAAGGGACGGGATCACAATGAGATTTTCGTCTCAAAAGGGGGATATGGCGAAATTGGTAGACGCTACGGACTTAATTGGATTGAGCCTTGGTATGGAAACTTACTAAGTGATAACTTTCAAATTCAGAGAAACCCTGGAATTAATAAAAATGGGCAATCCTGAGCCAAATCACGTTTTCCGAAAACAAGCAAAGGTTCAGAAAGCGAAAATAAAAAAAGATAGGTGCAGAGACTCGATGGAAGCTATTCTAATGAATGGAGTTAATTGTATACATTGGTATAGGAATCCTTCTATCGAAACTTCAGAAAAGTGAAGGATAAGCCTGTATACATAATACAGAAG